AGAAATGACAAAAAGGATCCTTTGCTCTGATGTTCCAAACCACTCTATTCTTTTGTTTCTTAATGATGTTTGTGAACAATTGAATCTAGCGGTGGATTCATAGTTCCTGCCCTTCCCCAAAAATATTAACTGGAAGCAAGAAGAAAGGACGAATCAATCGATTTTATCTATAATCCAATAATATATAATAATTATATGGATTTCTACGGATGAGACATCCTGCAAATCATTTCTAGACTAAACTAATAGAACCTTAATCAAAACTACTCTAAAAAAAAAAAATAAAAACTCTGATCATATAATAAATAAAGATTTGGATATTCGTAAAAATCAAATCCACCTTTCAACCGGAACAGTCTTTTTTGTTTGAATAATTTCTCTAAGTTAGAAGTTTAACTTATATTGTATTGAATAAGTGAAGAATATTAAATAAGTGAATAAATTCTATTTGCTCAATAATTTATTCCCCCATAATATAATCCCTTTTCCCTTTGTTTGTCCACTACTTCTTATGAATCTAAACAAAGGAGTTCCGATAGACCCGGAAAAGAAGGAAAGGAATAGTAATCTTTGACGAACAGACGAACAGGAAAAAAAAAATGATTATTATTTTGATACAAGACGACACAAGAAAAAGGAATTTTCACCCTTTTTCTTGTGTCGAATAGAAGATTAGGAAGACTAGCAATCCTTCCTAAAAGTATTTGTTCCTTTCATTTTTCCCATCCTTGCCCTGTATTCTCTTCTTTTGTATTTGTTTGTATGCCTATTATTTATTACTAAAATGGAATACAAGTAATGAATTCCAGGCGTCCCGCAAAACAAAAAGAGTATAAACAAAGCAAGCAAAAGGATTTACAGAATTTTTTGATCATACATAATTGTATCGATGGACAAAAAATCGGCACTTTTTACCAACTTTATGTTAAGGAATCTCTGGACCTAAAAATTCATTTCGTACAATTGAACTTTTTCAAACTGTTTCTTTTTAAGAACCAAAAAAACTTGTGCCAAAATAACAGATGCGAAGAAGAACAAAAGGCCTTGGACGCGTAATGGATCTTGAAGCACTATTTCTCCATCTCCCTGACCAAACCCTCCTACATTGGGATTGCTTGTTAATGGTTGATCAAGCTTGATGGATTCACCCTCTGAAACAAGAAGTTCTGGCCCTGGAGGTATAATATCAACCACTTGACGTCCATCCGATGCATCAACTATGGTTATTTCATATCCTCCCTTTTCTTTACGTACTATTTTGCTTACTATACCTGCTGATGTAGCATTATAGACTGTATTGTTACTCTTGCTACCATCAGGATAAATCTGACCCCTTCCTCTGTTCCCACCCACATATATGGGATATTTTAAGAAGTGAACGTCTTTCTTCGTAGCAGGGTCGGGGGAAAGAATGGGAAAGACGATTTCACTATATTTCTGACCCGGAACAGGACCTATCACAAGAATATTTTTTTTATTGGGACGATAACTCTGAAAAGACAGATTTCCTATCTTTTCTTTCAACTCAGGAGAAATACGATCGGGGGGGGCTAATTCGAATCCCTCGGGTAAAATAAGAACAGCGCCCACATTCAACCCCCCTTTTTTACCATTAGCAAGAACTTGTTTCAGTTGCATATCATAAGGAATTCGAACAACTGCTTCAAATACAGTATCAGGAAGCACAGCTTGCGGAACTTCAATATCCACGGGCTTATTAGCTAAATGGCAATTAGCACATACAATTCGTCCAGTTGCTTCTCGTGGGTTTTCATAACCCTGCTGCGCAAAAATGGGATATGCATTTGAAATGGATGCTCGAGTTATTACATATATCATGATCGATACAGAAATGGATCGAGTCATCTGTTCCTTTACCCAAGAAAAAGTATTTCTATTTTGCATGTCCAATCATAGATCTCGGAATTTCTACAATAAATTAGATAGGTAACTAGTAAAGTTCCCTATGCACGAGTCTGTCATTGTACTGGAATAGTTGTACTGAAATATAGGACGAATACCTTGAACTGGTAGAAATATAAAGAATTAAGTAAGATTCAAAATGTTTTCTTTATAAAGGAAGAAAGATTTTGATTTGATTGATATCAGGAGATCAAATGAGTTCTTCATTCATTCATTGAATGATAAATGACTACAAGCGAAGGAGATACACGATTTAAATAATGGAAAATCCAATATTTCACAATTGTATCTAGAATAACTGGAAAAGTGGAAACAAGACCAGATATAATTTGATCGTTATGAGCCAATCCAAAATCGTTGTAGAACGAACCAATTATTAGTTCCCAACCATGAGTCGAGTGAAATCCAATCCATAAATCAGTAACTAAAAGAATCGAAAAAGCTTTTATTGTGTCACTTAAGTTATAGAGGAATTCCTGAACCCAAGAATTCAGAATGGCAAGTTCCTCATTACCCAGAATAAAATAACCACTTAGAATAGCGAAAGAGATTATATTTGTCGAAAAATGCAAAATGATATGGAGATGATATTCATTGTGTGTTTTGACCAATTGTATCGTTTCCTTGTGTATTCCTATACGAGGTTTTTGTATATGTGTCTCCGGGTACTCCTTTATCATTTCGTCCAACAGAAAGAGTTCTTCTAATTCTATGAATCTTTCTAGAACGTTTTTCTCTTGAATATCATTCAAGAGAGTTTCGGATTGCCCCGTATTCCACCAATTAGTAACCCAAAGTTCCAGACATTTATTAAATGAGAGAGAGACCCACCAGGGCAAAAATACTATAGATACAAGATATGGGAAAGAAGACAATGCTTTCTTTTTTTTCATTTTTTATCTGTGAATTGAATTGTTAATGAACCTGCTTCATTCGTTGACTCTATATGATATTTCTCTGAAGCACGAGTTCTATAACAAGGTATTGAACCTATGGGCCTATTCATTCCAATTTTTGTGTAAAAATGGAGTTTCGTTCTTGGATCTAGAAGGAATATAGAAATGGAATAAGGGTCCGTCCTTTTCGGATAAAAATGCAAAATCAATATTATTCCCAGATATCTCAATTGGGCAAATTTGAAGCAATTTCATCTTCATTTGTTCCTTTCTATGAACACTCGAAAACCCACTTAAAATAACGAATCGGATTTCGAACCCCCCCCCCCCTGTTAATTATTTCGAAATGTTTCGCCGTCTAGCCACAACCAAGGAAAAAAAGGTATCATCAAAATTTTGGGCCTAAAAAGATGAGATGAATTCCGTATTACGAAATACATGTTCGGATATATTTGATGAATCCCTACTTATTAGATTAGCCTTTTTCTAGTAGAAATTTTCTAGTATAAAAGAATTGAGTTGGGATCCATACGCATACGAAATACTTTTGGTATACAAATGGTATACAAAAAATTTATTCTATTCTTAATTATAGTATAGTTTATTATAGTTATTCCATATACACCCTCCTGCTTTTTTGTTTTATTCTATGGGAGTCGCCACGACAAAGGAACGAGAAAATAGAATAATCTAACATGTTTTTTGTTCGAATGAACATTCCAAAAAGACTTCAATTGTATTAAAAAAGGAATTAGCAAGTTCCTTCCCCCATGCCGAGAAAACATTTATTCTTTATTGTTCAATTCATTTCAAAATACTTCATCAAAATACTTCAATTGGTACGCGCAAGAAATAGGCCAATTCGGCAGCTTTTTGTTCAATTTCTCGTGGAGTAAAATTCTCATCAGTACGAGTCAAGGGAATGGCCCCTTGACCTCTGATTTCCATATAAAGGACACGACGAGTATAAAGACCCTCTTTAACCTCAATTCTGATTGATTGGATATCTCTCATAAGGAAGCGAAGGAAGATGCGACGATTTATTCCAGGAAATCCCCAACGAAAAATGCACACAATTCCTTCTTTTCTATCGAATCGGTCATAACCACTACCTACATTCCACAAAATTGTGCACCACAAATAGGAGCTAACGAATAGACCCGCGATCCCGTAGAAAGACATCACGATTCCTTGTGGAAAAAAAATAATTTGCTGAGATGGAAATACGGATATCAGGTTCCTACCAAGATAACTGGAAGTTCCAACCGATAAGAATCCTAGTGAACCTAAAAAAAGGATACAGGCCCAGCCAAAATTACTTGTTTTTCGAGACCCCCTTATAAGTTCTATCCATATATGTTCTGATCGCCAATTCATACTATACTAGATCCAGTTGCATTCGATTGGAATTGAGAGAATAACCCAAATGAATTTGACTTTACCTTTCTTGATCCCGAAGTAACTTTCATCAACTAGCACTATTCTGATGTGGAGTAATTGGTTAGATACATTGACTTTCTATTAAAAATATTCACTGATCCGTTTTTAACCAAGTATACCCTGCATATATATACATGCATTTATGCGGATATCATGTATCCGCATGCATAACAGTTCTTTCAGTTGTAGTTGTGTGTGGAAAGAGCCACATATCGTACCATATTACACTAAATAAATATCTGTATTATGATCCAGTGTTGAAATAAATTGATAAGATTTGGTCCCATTGGATCTAGACAATCTTATTTTTTTGGACATGAAGAGATAAAGAAGCCATTGCAATTGCCGGAAATACTAGGCCCACTAAAGGCACAAAAATAGAGGGTAAGTTGAGATCTGTCATAGAATGGGTGCCTCGATTTAATATTTGTATCTATTAGAAATTAGAAAGATATCTTATGATATGATAAGTATATCTATACTAAGTAATATTAAGTAATATTGACTATTGTATTTTATATAATATTTTGAATAATACTATTCAAAAATACTATAATAAAATACTATAATACTACTAAGTATATAAAAATATATTTATTAGAAAATATATTTATTAGAAATTATATAATTTCTAATTTCTAAATAATTTAATATTTCTAAATAATATAAATATATTATTTAGAAATATTAAATGAAAATATTAATAAAATAAAAAAAAAAGGATAGATAATAAGTGCAAAAATGTAGAACTAAATTAAGTGTACCTATTCATCTTTCTACACGAATATAGATAGGATAATCTTCTTTTACAAATTTTATTATTCTTCTTCTCCCATCCTTATGTTCTTTCTATCTTTCTTTCCAATCTAATAAGGAGTTTCTTATGAAAATGAAGTTCATTATGAATTCGTGACTCTAAATAATAGATCCAACAAACAGGGATTCATAGTAAAAATGTGATAGATATGGAAATTATTCCATATTTGATATTTTTTTTTCATTATTGTCTATCTTAATTAATACGTAAGATAGACAGATAAAATTCTTTTTATTTCCCTAAATTAGAATTCCTCGGAAAGAGAAATTCACTTTTTTATTTTATCCTGTTGATAGAGGTTCATAATACCTAATCATGAATAGAGGTAAGATAAAAAATAGATCTGGATCTGGAAGAAAAAAAAAATTATCCGAAACTTCTGACTCTTACTAGAAAGTGTAACTTATATCATATCACCAAAGAACATTTTTCTTAGTTTTTTTATTACGATGAACTAAATACTTGTTCGCTACAAATAAAATAACTGAATCTAGTGCTATACTTTAATTTTTGGAATTTGGATTCAAGGGAAAGAAACCATGGAGCTGAAATAACTCACTTAGAACACCTTTTAAAGGATTACGTGGTACGATTGGGTCGAATAAGCCTTTATGGAATAAATACTCAGCCGCTTGTGAACCATCGGGTACTGTCTTATTCAATGTTTGTTCAATTACTCTTTTACCCGCAAATGCAATGTACGCATTAGGTTCAGCAATAATGATATCTCCCAACATACCAAAACTGGCTGTTACTCCACCGGTTGTAGGAGATGTAAGGACTGATACATAGAATAACTTTTTAGTGGATTGGTAATCATATGAAGCAGAAGATATTTTAGCCATTTGCATCAAGCTCAAACTTCCTTCTTGCATGCGTGCTCCTCCAGAAGCACACACAATAATGACAGGTAGAGATCGATTAGTAGCATACTCAATCAAACGAGTGATTTTCTCACCTACTACAGATCCCATACTACCCCCCATGAACTGAAAATCCATAACCCCAATTGCTACGGGAATACCGTTTAGTTGACCTATGCCTGTTTGAACAGCTTCAGTTAAACCTGTCTTTCTTTGATAAGAATCAATACGATCTTTATAAGGTTCCTCTTCTGAATGAAATTGAATGGGGTCCGTAGAAACCATATCTTCATCCATAGGATCCCAAGTGCCCGAATCAATCGAAAGTTCGATTCTATCTGAACTACTCATTTTCAAATGATATCCACACTGTTCACAAATATTCATTTTTAACCTAAGAAGTTTTTTATAATTTAATCCATAACAATTTTCGCATTGAACCCATAAATGTCTGTATTTTTTATTTATATCGAAATCATTAGATCTTCCTCTTATATTGAAATCACTGCCACTATTACGAGTTTTTATACTAAAACTTCCACTTTCACTACCACTTACATTTTCAGTACAAATGAAACTATAAATGTAACTGTCACGGTAATTGTCAGTACCACCTGAAATGGAACTATTAATACTGACTTCAAAACGAAGATAACTATCAATGCAACTATTAATGTGATTAGTCCAACTAGATTGAGTATCATACATGTAATGATAATAGTAGTGATTGTTTCTCTTAGACCCCCTATTCAAAAAACTAGAAAAAAAACCTTCTAATTCACTCAGAAAAGAACTATCATTGTCAATCTCAAAACTATGATTTTCAATATCAAAATATACGGAATAACTGTCACCATTACTATCCCTAACTAAAAAGGTGTCATCAGAGATCAAACTCCAAATATCCCTGATATCAAATAAATAATCAACATTACTGAAACTATAGCTAACACTATCACTCCAATTTTTCTCCGTATCATTTAGAAGGGGTTCTTCACCTCCACCGGTATGGCCAATAGCATCAAGACTTTCCATTGATTTACTTAAACCATACCTATGTTCTAACTTCTCGTTAGACAACATCGAATTGAACCACCATTTTTCCATAGAGTCTTCCTGCCCCCTATTTGATGAAAATACAATAGATGAATAGTCATTCGATGAATAATTATTTTACTATTTGATTTCCTATCAGAATTAAGCATATGAGGATTAGGATTGTTAACTAATAACAAGTGAGTATTGAAAGAAATGATTCTCTTTTTTTTTTGGAATCCGAGATAGCACTTCAATATCTATCTATATGGAGAGAAAGAATCCTTTTTTTTTCAAGTAAAATACAAATTCTCATTGAAAAGAGAAATAGTTCTTTCTTCCTATAAATAAATAAAGAATTCGTTCTCGTATAACCTTGTATCGTATAATCAAATAATAAGTTTATATTGCAACATGGAACGAAAAAGACAATATACAGGATGAGTAGATTGGATAGAGGGAGCCCCTCCCTTAGCTTAATCTAAGGCCTGAAACTACGAGATATAAAATGATCCACTAATCCTAA